TGCTTCTTGGACCAGATCTAGAACTATCTTCAACAGTTTGTGTAGCCATAAATCTTATTTTGTATTCATTACGATCTGTTGACTTTGTATACCATTCCGTTGTAAATAAACGATCTTAGCATAGATCCATTGTGGTCTTTCAATTCTATAATAATGGAAACAGCAACCCTAGTCGCCATCTTTATATCTGGGTTACTTGTAAGTTTTACTGGGTATGCTCTATATACTGCCTTTGGGCAACCCTCTCAACAACTAAGAGATCCATTCGAGGAACACGGGGACTAGTTGGCGTAATCAGCCTCCAAATATTTGGAGGCTGATTATGTCAATGAAGATAATGAAAAATTATTTCATTTTTTAGTTGAAATTTTAGGTGGTTCCCGAAAAAAAATAGCGAAAAAAATTATCCCTAAAGTCGATACTAAGAGAAATGTATAAACCAATGCTTCCATAAATTTGATCGTGGTTTACAATTATAGCTTTCATACCTGTTTTGTTTATGTTTACTTAGGAGTATCCCTCCGGATAAAAAAAAAGAGTCAAGGAAACGGCAGCGATTTAAATCAAGATTCCTACAGTACACTACCTATTAAATTTAAATAAAATCGCAAACAGAAACTAGAATAAAAAAGCAAGGTTGCATCAGACTGCTTGTCTTTTTGTAGTTGGATCTCCAAGTTTTTGGAATGCCCCAAATTCCACTTGAGCATCCAAATCTGGATCAATACCCGCAAAAACATCTCTAAAGAGAGTTCGAGCACCATGCCAAATGTGTCCAAAGAAGAAAAGTAGAGCAAACGAAGCATGCCCAAAAGTAAACCAACCTCTTGGACTGCTACGAAAAACGCCATCGGATTTCAAAGTAGCCCGATCTAATTCAAAAATCTCACCCAATTGAGCCCGTCTAGCATATTTTTTCACAGTTGCGGGATCACTATAACTCACTCCATTGAGTTCACCACCATAAAACTCAACGGTTACACCTACTTGTTCGACACTATATTTGGATTCTGCCCTTCTAAATGGGACGTCGGCTCTAACAATTCCGTCTCCGTCTACCAAAACAACCGGAAATGTTTCAAAAAAAGTAGGCATACGGCGTACAAAAAGTTCACGCCCTTCTTTATTTCTAAAGACGGGGTGTCCTAACCATCCAACAGCTATTCCATCCCCATTGTCCATTGAACCCGCTCGGAATAACCCCCCTTTTGCTGGATTATTACCAATATAATCATAAAAAGCTAATTTTTCAGGAATTTTAGACCAAGCTTCGGATACACTTTGATTTTCAGCTAGTCCAGCACTAACTCTTCTATATATTTCTTGTTGAAAGTATCCCTGATCCCATTGATAACGAGTAGGACCAAATAATTCGATGGGAGTAGTTGCAGAACCATACCACATAGTTCCAGCAACAACAAACGCTGCAAAAAAGACAGCAGCAATACTACTGGAAAGGACGGTTTCAATATTTCCCATACGTAATCCTTTGTATAGACGTTGAGGCGGACGAACACTAAGATGGAATAAGCCCGCTAATATACCCAACGTCCCTGCTGCAATATGATGAGAGGCTATTCCTCCCGGAACAAAAGGGTCAAAACCCTCCACGCCCCACGCCGGATTTACGGGTTGGACCTTTCCGGTTAGTCCATAAGGGTCGGATACCCATATTCCAGGACCATATAATCCTGTTACATGAAATGCGCCAAAACCAAAGCAAGCCACTCCTGAAAGAAATAAATGAATTCCAAAAATCTTGGGCAAATCCAAAGAAGGTTTTCCTGTACGTTCATCACAAAAAATTTCTAGATCCCAATATACCCAATGCCAAATAGCTGCCAAGAAGCATAAGCCAGAAAACACGATATGGGCTCCGGCTACCCCTTCGTAACTCCAAAGACCCGGATTCGTTATAGTCCCTCCTGTAATATTCCAACCGCCCCATGAATTAGTTATTCCTAAACGAGTCATGAAAGGTATAACGAACATACCTTGTCTCCACATTGGATCAAGAACGGGGTCGGAGGGATCAAAAACTGCTAATTCATATAGAGCCATCGAACCGGCCCAACCAGCAACCAGAGCAGTATGCATTATATGAACGGAAAGCAAACGACCGGGATCATTCAATACAACAGTATGAACACGATACCAAGGCAAACCCATGGAAATACCCCTTTATCAACGAAAAATAGACACTATGTAACTTTATTGCATTGGAAAAAACTATGTTACGGACCCCCCTTTTTAGGTAATTATTCTCGGAGAAAGGATTAATATTTGTTCTATTCTGTTAGTAATAATGGAACAATTCTATTCATAGGAAAAAAGGGAAGCGGATCTATTCTATATCCGATAAGTATCAATACGCAATGGGGGTGAATCCTATTTTATATGAACCAAGATAGCTATTGCTGTTCATCATTCAGAAGCCCGTTCGTAAAAAATTTCTTTTTTTTTTTTTTTATTCATTCTCTCTTACTTTCCTTTTATTTTATATTTTATTTTAGCTTATTCAACTTATGTATTAAATATGATTTTTTGAAATATGATTAATATTAATTTTTGAAATATGATTAATATTAATAAAGTAGAAAAAAAGGATAATATTATTAAAAAAATGAAACCCCAGTCTTACGTTTCCACATCAAAGTGAAATAGAGAACTTTATTCTCGCTTTTTTTCATTTCATGCCTATTGGCGTTCCAAAAGTACCTTTTCGAAGTCCTGGAGAAGGAGATACATCTTGGGTTGACATATAGTGCGACTTGTCAGATCTATTGGGCTATATGGGATTTACCCATTTTCTCCCTCGATCGAGATATCCTCTGTTTCGCCCAAAAAGATTGATTGAATTATCAAAAATTTGTAAAGCGAAGCGCAAAAAATAAAGTGGAATTAAATGCAGAGAGTATTTAGATTGATATTAGATTATCAAAAAATTTTTTATGGTTTACGTGTCGGACTAATAAAATGAAGTATCCAGGCTCCGTTTAGCAAAAACCCAATTGATAATGAATATATAATATTTTTATAAATCAAATCTTTTTATAATTACTACTTATATGATATGCAAAATTATGATAAAAAATTCTATTAAAAAATACAAAAAATTGAAACAGGGTGATCTAAAACTGTTGATCAACTAAAATAATCTAATTCCAAATTTGTTGACTATTTGACAGAAGACATGTGAAAGAAATGAATGAAAAAAAAGAAGGAGTAGTAAAAAAAAAAAAAAGACGCGGTATTTGGTTCATTTGTCCTATATGTGCAAATAAAAATCGGGCAAATTTTTCCTTTTACTCGGGGTAGAGCATAAACCTAAAAAATGGAATAAAAAAAGGAAGAAGCCCGTTCAGGAACAAGAAAAAACCATCGACATTTCAACTGAATCCCGATGAAAAAAAATATCAATGAATCACGTTAGTCTGACAGGCTTAATAAATCGTTTTCTTTTTTATTTTTTTTTTATTTTTATTATAGGATTATAATATCTAATAAAAGGGGCCAAAACGTATTTTTTCTTTTACTTTTAAAAAGGGAGCAAGCCCCTCCCTTAGAAGTTAGAAATAAAAACCTTCTATGAAAAAAAGGGGGGGTTGGAATCGACACATTGATTTTTTCACAATTTTTGTTGAGCCGTATGCATCAAAAGGTGCCTGTACGGCTCCTAAGGAATAAAATTTTATCCTAATCAACCGACTTTATCGAGAAAGATTATTTTTTTTAGGCCAAGAGGTTGATACCGACATCTCGAATCAACTTATTAGTCTTATGATATATCTCAGTATAGAAAAGGATACCAAAGATCTTTATTTGTTTATAAACTCTCCTGGTGGGTGGGTAATATCTGGAATGGCTATTTATGATACTATGCAATTTGTGCGACCCGATGTACAGACAATATGCATGGGATTGGCCGCTTCAATAGCATCCTTTATCCTAGTCGGAGGAGCAATTACCAAACGTATAGCATTCCCTCACGCTTGGCGCCAATGAGTTTTTTTATTTGCGAGAAAAAAATACTATGCCTTCGCCATCGGAAATATGAATTAGTTAAGTAATAATAGCATGGCACTTCGAATTCAATATGAAATTTTTTAGATTAAAAAAACATTTGATTATATGTTGAAAGAGTAGTATGAGATAAGGAAGGGGTATTTCAAATGATATCTTACCTATTCGGGCACATCTCAGCGTCACAAACTTTGTTTTCACACCGGAAGCTTATTTACAAAATTTATATTAAAAAAAAAGACACTTTGGGATTGCTGAATCATAGACGAATCAAAAAAATGATATATAAAGCAACGGAACCATCATAGTATTTTTTTAACTCCTACAAAAAAGAAGGATGGTAATTGGATCATTTATGGATCTGCGTATAATACAACCTATATTTGGTTTTCTTTCGCCGAAAGGAAAGGTCAAAAACGTAAATTCCATTGTGGAGCCGTATGCAATGCACAAAAAAAGCCTGTACGGTTATTCAATTTTCTCTGTTTTTTTAGTTATCTCGCCTCATTCTGCGAAGTCGAAGAACCTTTTCTATTTTTCTATTATATTATCAGGGTAATGATCCACCAACCCGCTAGTTCGTTTTATGAGGCACAAACGGGAGAATTTATCTTGGAAGCGGAAGAACTACTAAAACTTCGCGAAACCATCACAAGGGTTTATGTACAAAGAACGGGCAAACCTATATGGGTTGTATCCGAAGACATGGAAAGGGATGTTTTTATGTCAGCAACAGAAGCCCAAGCTCATGGAATTGTTGATCTTGTAGCGATTCAATAAAAAATAGGAGCGATTTTATGCAAATCTACAATTGCTAATTTTATATCTTTTGAGATTAAAGATTTAGTTTCATATTCTCTTCAATATATATTTTTTTTAATATTGAAGAGAATCTTGAAGAGAAGTAATTCAGAATTAGCCGGTTAGAACCAATCTAAACCAGCCCATTATTTATATGATTCCGTATGCCAACCATTAAACAACTTATTAGAAATACAAGACAGCCAATCCGAAATGTCACGAAATCCCCAGCGCTTCGGGGATGCCCTCAGCGACGAGGAACATGTACTCGGGTGTATGTGCGACTCGTTTAGATCATAGACACTAAGACACAAAACGGAAATTCTTTTTGAAATATCAAGGATCAGTACCTGTGAATAAACTAGAATAGCGGAACTCGATTCATTATTTAAAAAAGATAGATCGTTCATACTTTCTATTGTGTCTGAAACTTATGGTTTACATTGGTGCAAATCCAATCAACTCTATTTTTTAGAAAACCCCCAATAATAACAAATGGTTATCCATTACGCGGGGGAAATTCCATTTTTTTATTAAAAATTAAAAAGATTCCACTCTTGAAAGAAAAGAACGGACTAACAGGGTAAACGACCAAATCAATTTTCAAAATGAAATACCGTTACTGTATAAAGTGGATCTCATTGTGAAAGACCTATTACTGGAATATTAATGGGGTAGAGCCAAAGAATGTGAATTGTACAAGTTACCAATAGTATTGATTAATTAAAAGAAGGAGCTCCGGTGTATAGAGAGGACCTCACCGTTTTAGAAGTAACCATAAAAACGATGGAATCCACTATTTATCCATTTCTATTTACTGCTTTTTTAGTTCTTCTATTTTTTATATCAACTATCAAGGCAATTTCTACTTTCAAAGCAAAGGAAAATACCTAGCAAAAAATAGTGGTGGGGAAGGTTAGAGTAGCAAAAGCCATTGGAATTTTTTTTATACATTGGAATAATTCGTTTGGTTATTCATGACTAGTAAAGGGGAAAAGAATAACTACAAAAAGAATTAGTTATTCATCAAAGTTTGATTTATTCAATGACTAGAATTAAACGCGGATATATAGCTCGGAGGCGTAGAACAAAACTTCGTTTATTTGCATCAAGCTTTCGAGGGGCTCATTCACGACTTACACGAACTATGACTCAACAGAGAATAAGAGCTTTAGTTTCGGCTCATCGGGATAGGGGTAAACGAAAAAGAGATTTTCGTCGTTTATGGATCACTCGAATAAATGCCGTAATTCACGAAATGGAGGTATTCTATAGTTATAACCGATTCATACACAATCTGTACAAGAAGCAATTACTTCTTAATCGGAAAATACTTGCACAAATAGCTCTATTAAATAGGAGTTGTCTTTATACGATTTCGAATGAGATCAAAAACTAAGGAGATTGGAAAAAATCCACTAAAATATTTGAAATAGAGTTCTAAGAAGAATGAGCTCGGGGAAGGTAGAGTAGAAATTAGTATTATAAAAAAGTCGTCAAAACAAAACGAGGGTATATAGTCGCTAAAAAAAAGAGTTATTCTTTTTCTTTTCGACGATTCTTTTCTTTTTTTTTTTTTTTTATGACAGATACAGACGTAACAATCAAATTTTGATTCTTGATTGGATTTTTCGAACAAAATATTAATCTCTTTTTGAATTCCTTCAAATTGGAATTGTTATTCAATTGAATAATAAGTCTATTTTTTTCTGGTTCTAAGGCTAGTAGTTCTAGGGGTCGACTCACTTCTTTCAAATTGTTTCTGATTATTAAGAAAAGGTAACAAAGATAAAATACGAGCTTGTTTTATAGCAATAGTAATTAATCGTTGTTGTTTTAAAGTCACTCTATTCACCCGTCTAGATAATATTTTTCCTTGTTCACTAATAAATCGACTAATTAAACTCATGTTTCTATAATCAATTCGATCCCCCGACTGGATCGGGGGCAAACGCCTACGAAAAGATCGCTTGGATTTAGTAAAAGGTCGCTTAGATTTATTCATAATTTTTTTATTCCTTATCTCTAAAATCCTATTTTGCTCGGATCAAAAAAAAAACGATTTCTATATACGATAGAGTTTCCATTTCTATATAGAATTCAAAATATAGGATTAGATTTTAGATTTATTGCTATTGATTTATTTGTTTATATTTAATATTTATATATATGTAATAATATATCGATACTATAATTATTCCTGTTCTTAAAATAAAAGTTGACATACAAGCACTCAATTTAATCTATTTCTTGATTTCCCCGTGAATTGTATGTTTATAACAATAGGGACAGAATTTTCTTAACTCCAGTCGACTAGGGGTGTTATGCCGATTCTTTTGAGTAATATATCTGGAAATTCCCGCTAAGTCTTTCTTAATATCATTTCGAACACAACTGGTACATTCCAAAATAATTGTTACTCGAACATCTTTACCCTTGGCCATGAAACCTCCTTTGGATTTATGATTCACCCCAACCTTCTATTTTTCATTTTAGGATCCAGAAAGAACAAGAACCAAAAAAATAGAATAGAAGCTGTTAACTAAAAAAAATTTCTTAAATATTGCGTTACAATCAATATGAATTAGTAATTAAATAAAACTAAAATAATAAGCAATACAATGATTTTTTGAAAATTCTATTTAAAATCTTTGTACAGTATTTTTTTAAGTATCTCATAGGATACGCTTTCCCTAGCAACACCTTTTTTCGTTCTATTACTAATTTAATTGGATCCTGAACCCTCGTTTTTATGACCTTTCGCCCCCCCCTTTTTTTTTTTCTAATTATTTTTTTAGAATAAATTTGAAAAAAAAAAGGGGGGGTAATTAGTCCCCGATTGTTGATCGTATCTCTAAATTTTTGCACCCTTTCTGTTAATAACTAGAATGAAAAAAAGGGAAATGTTAATGCATCCGGAAATAAACGATTAATCTCTATTAATAAACCTGCTAACGAACCGAACCATAGAGTACTTAGTACCGGTGCTACGGAAAGATATGTTTTTAGATCTCGCATTTGAAATCCTCCTTCTTTATTGTATTACATTCTATATAGTAATATACATAACTACAGATGTACATGCAGTTAAGACGTTCTTATATACGTAACCCCCCATTTTGAAAATTAGAATTGAAATATTGTCTACTAGAACGATCTTATAGATTCCATTTGAAAAAGGAAACGCTTATTTCTGTAAAATTGAAATTGAGAGAATTCTCGTAAAAAAAAGTCAATTTTTTTATTATATATATGTTTGTTATCTGATATGATAAAAAATAAAGAAGGATGTGGAAAACAAGACAGGAATTCTCTACAATGACACTGTAAACCAATTGAAAGGGATGTAGCGCAGCTTGGTAGCGCGTTTGTTTTGGGTACAAAATGTCACGGGTTCAAATCCTGTCATCCCTACCTATTACCGCTCTTCTGAGCAGTAACGAGGGATCTAGTTTAGATCTATCTTTATTTTAATAAAATCGGACATACATCAAATTATTAAATTTATGATATACTATGATATAGTATATACGTACAAAATCGATTCGGGTTAAAGAATGTCCTCTTTCTAGCCTTTTCATTTTTTAGAAAAAATAAGACAAGCGCTCTTAGTTCAGTTCGGTAGAACGTGGGTCTCCAAAACCCAATGTCGTAGGTTCAAATCCTACAGAGCGTGATTTCACTCTTGTTTATTAGATTGTATCAAAATTTCACTGTTCGCAAATAATTAAGCAGCAATCCGAATTAGACCTCCCGCATATGAAAGCAAGACGGAGGTCAGTAAAAAAAAAGAGATGTTAATTAATCAAAAGTCCAACTGATCACCACGTCTGTATTGTAAATAAGCAGTTACGAATAATCCAGCCAAAGTAATAGGAATTAGACCTAAGACGATTCCAAATAAAGAAACTTCAATCATTTCAATTTTATTTTGTTTTCATTTTTGAAAAGGAGAAAAGAGAGGTACTATCTATTCCTAGCTGTTAATCTGCAGTGCCGATGACCAAAATAAAAATTGGGTAATTAACGCGGTAAGGAACTATTGAACATATGAAATACCATAGAAACCCTTTTTTATAATAAAATCTTCATTCAATTAATTTCAAATAAGTCGTATTTTGCTTAGACCAATAAATAGAACTGAGGTTATAGTTAAAGCTGCTAGTAGAAAACCGAAATAACTAGTTATAGTAGGCATGAAGGGACTCAATAAAATATGTTTTTTTATACATATGTTTCTAAAGTACTTCCCTAAGTTTCAATTTAAAAAATTTTTAAAGAGATAGATAAAAATACTAGTTCCAAGAATCAAAAAATTCAATTGAAAATTTGTGAATTATCAATCATTATAGTAAGTTGTTTGGTTCTTTTTTTTAAGTGACCTTAGAACCTAGAATATGCCCCCTTCTACTTTAATTAAAATAAAATTTACTTAAATTTGAACTCATTAGATTAAATAGTAGAGCAATTTTCTTCATTTAATCTATCGAATGAGACCAAAAAGAGGTATCCTACACGGAGAACGAAATAAGTCAAAAAAATATTTATTTATTTGAACTAGATTTGAAAAGATAACTAGATTTTGAAAACTTGTAATTAGCAATTTCTATTATCGTTTCCTTTCTAGGTTTTAGGTTTTTTTCTTTCGAGATTATATAGAAAATCGAGTGAAAAACCCATCCTCTTTGTAGTTAGTTAAAGAAAGCAAAAACCTTTGAATTGAAGACAACAATGCACGTATTATAAATATTTAGTATTATTATTTTTATTATTATTTGTTGTTCTTTTTAATTGATCCAAAACTATTCTTCTTTTTCTTGTTACTGGAAATTCATTCCTTAAAATGAAACAAAAAGAAAAAAAAAAGAAAGAAATTATCTAAGACCTCTTTTCTATACTAATTCAAATTGCGTTGCTGTGTCAGAAGAAAGATAGCTATACTGATTCGGTAGACTCTAAAAATACCCTTGGTACTTTATTGACGATCTCACAAAGATGTAATCTCAGTGAATTTACTGATTCATCTTTTACAGAATCGATTCCCTACGAGAATATCTGGAGTTCAGTATGTCTGGAAGTACAGGAGAACGTTCTTTTGCTGATATTATTACCAGTATTCGATACTGGGTCATTCATAGCATTACTATACCGTCCCTATTCATTGCGGGCTGGTTAT